GAAATTCTAAAAATAGAAGTATATTAAGTTAAGTATATATATATATAATAGAAAGAAGTATATAACTAATATCTGTTTAATATTAAATCTTAAAGCATTCAGAATTTCTTTCTTATTCTATTTCTTTCTTATCTTTTTTCTAAATAAAATAAAAATATATTCTATATAATATATAGAAATGGAAATAATAGATAAATATCAATATATTTATATCTATATTGATATTGCGTCCAATAGGATTTGAACCTATACCAAAGGTTTAGAAGACCTATGTCCTATCCATTAGACAATGGACGCTTTTCGCCTTTTTTTGACTTCACAATTGTTAAAAAAAAGAATGTGCGAAATCTTTTTAGCAATTGTGTATTGAATTCACTTCAATACACAATTGCTATTAGACAATTCTAATAGAGAAAATTGTCTCTAATAAAAAACGGGGGGGGGCAATTTATAATTTAGAGCGGGTAGCGGGAATCGAACCCGCATCGTTAGCTTGGAAGGCTAAGGGTTTTAGTCGACGTCGATGGATCAGTTTTATATTTTGAACGTCTCTAATTCAAAACCGAACATGAAACTTTGGTTTCATTCGGCTCCTTTATGATGGATGGAGAAATTCCCAAATAAAATAAGATGGGAACGAAATCAAAATTCGACCCATAACATCCATGTTAGCTTTTTTTCCGCCCGGATGCTTTGACAGAAAATTTTGCTTTATAGATGATCCTTCTAGAAGATAGAAAAGGAGAACTCGAACAATCTTTCTAGTTACTTCGTTCTTTATTTCTATTTAACGGAATCCTTAGGAAAAGTCTTTTGTTTCCACCGAGCTAAAACAATATAATATGTCGATGTCTTTAGTAAACCAAAGTTCTCGTTTAATAGCTATTTTGCTTCAATTTTTTCTATACCAAACAAAAAGTAGAACTGAAGATTTAGTTACGATTAGAAAGAAACTTTTTTTGCTTTATCCATGGATCCTCTTGTTATACTTATTGAATTGTAAATAGTCATACAATTCAAAAATTATGTTTCGGAATTTCATAATCCAAATTGACATTTGATTAGAGTCTTTGGATACAAATTACGAGAATCTATAATCTTCCTTGAATCGTTCATTGAAAGGTAAAGGACTAAATCCTTTTAAGAAATAAAGTTTTTGATCGGAAGATTAATCAAACCGAGAGACCCTTTAACTATTAAAGGGGTTAAAGGAACGAATCACACTTTTACCACTAAACTATACCCGCTACAATGCAATTATTGCATATAAATTGACCTTTTGTCGAACAAAGTAATCGGGAGAAAAAAATCTGAAAAAAAAAAATTCGAAAATTCTAGCGTAGACTTAATAAAATTAGTCAAAGCGGGGATTCCATTTTTTTTATTTCAGATCTTTTTTGTCTAACAATCCATCGGATGGGTCTTTTTAACTTTAACAAAAAAAGGCCCGGCTGGGGACTGACCAGGCCAGGCTATTAAAATAAAAAAGATCTTTTATTTATGTTTGGACGAGACAAAATAAAAAAAGGATTCTCTATTTCTATTTTTGTGATTTGATTTATTTCTCTTTCGAGTTCGAGCCTTTTCTTTATCTAATCTTTATCTACATTTTTTATGTAAATAGAATTACTGAGAAAGTTCTATAAAAAAAGTTATATAATAGTAATATATATTATTTATATAGAAATATATGAGAAATATACATATATAATAAAAAAGAAATTATAGAATTATATATATATATATATATATACTATAATATAGAAAATGAAAATATATATATAATATTAAAGTAATATAAAGAAGAATCTATAAAAAAAAAAGTAAAGTTTTTTAAGAATAAAGTGGATAAGGTTTTTTTTTCAAGCCCTTTTTTTTGTCTAATGGAACCTAAAAAAGTATCCCTTTTCGATTAGGAGAGATGGCTGAGTGGACTAAAGCGTTGGATTGCTAATCCATTGTACGAGTTAATCGTACCGAGGGTTCGAATCCCTCTCTTTCCCCTTCTCTTTTTGATGATGTGTAATAGATAAAATCCTAATCAAATTCGCGCATTTTCACTAATTAATAATAAAAAACCTTTCTTTTTTATTCTTCACGTCCCGGATTACGTCCTGGATCATTAGATAGGAATCCAAATATGAAGAGAGAAACAAAGAATATAACTACAGTGTATACAAAAAGTTTTAGAGTAAGCATTACATAATCTCCAAGATCTTACTTAAAAAAAAAAAAAAGAGAATAGATTCTCTATTTTTATACTAAATATCTAGATATTTTTTTTGTGAACTCGGATCTAATTAGGTTCTTTCATTTAGGGAAAAGAGGATAAAACTGAGGAAATAGAATGATCCAGATTTAATATGGCTACCAAAAAAAGTCAATCCAATGTTTGAATTGAAAGTTCGTTCCTACGTCAAGATTTTTTGATCTTGTGAATTGTTGGAAGAACCAAAATCGTGAATTTTTCTAAGACAGTATTAAGAATTTCATCGAAAACTTACAGCTGCTTGCCAAACAAAGGCTAAGAGAAGAAAGAAAAGAGGTATTACGGGCATAACATCTACGATTGGATTCAAAAAGGCGTAGGCCTCCGGCAATTTGGCGACTAAAAAAGTGCTTGAAAAAAGGGCAGAATTCAAACAAATACAGATCAAATTAAATATATTAAGCATAACAAAAATTGGTGTTCTTGTGGATAATTTCATTTTGATTGAGTTATTAATATATTTTTTATATAAGGAAAAAAATAAAGAAAGAGAGTCTAAAAAGACTTTGTTGAACTTACTCAATCAAAAATCCTTTAATTCTCTTATGAGAATTAAAGAAATAATATTTTCATACAATATCTTAATTGAATTCTATGTAATGATCAATAAAGTAAGTTTTATTTGCTATCTACATGTGTCAAAACTATAGCACCGATGTAATCGATATTTAATTTGGGCTGAAATTGAATTGACGAACAACCAATAGCAATATTACTCTTTTAGTAGTCTTGAATAAAAATCGAAATGGGGCGTAGCCAAGCGGTAAGGCAACGGGTTTTGGTCCCGCTATTCGGAGGTTCGAATCCTTCCGTCCCAGAGTCCAGTCATTACGGAATCAATCTTCTATTGCCTTTGTACACCATCTTTTTCTTTCTGTTTAAAAACCCAATATTTTTTAAGAGTAAAATCTTGAAATGAAAAGAAGAATCAACTTATTTTTCATCATTTCAACCGAATTCACAAAAAATCTATTTACTTTTTTTTATTTGTGTGTGATGTAGGTAAGTAAGATAGAACCATAGATTCTAAGAGTTTTAATAAAAAAAGATATATATATTTATATATATAAATATAGATTTCTATTCAAATTTCGATTTGACATATATACAATCTAATATGGGATTCATTTTAATTCTGACTGAACCTTTTACGCGTAGATTCACTATTCCATTCATAAAGAAAGAAAAAGTATAGATTACAATATACTGACTGAACTATGACTATTCATGATTTCATAATTGAATCAATTACACAAACTAGAGGAATGTTATGGTAAAACTTCGTTTAAAACGATGTGGTAGAAAGCAACGTGCGACTTGAATTGAAGGACATGATCTGCTGTGGATTTTTTGATCCGCCACCTTTTATATTAGGAATATAGGTGCTCTTGGCTCGACATTTTGTGTTCTATTTTACTAGAGTTCTACACTTTTTTTTTGAATATAAAAAAGAGTACAGGATGGAGCTCGAGGAGAATAGAAAGTTTTTATTACTTTCGCAGGAGTAAGGATCTAGGGTTAGTGCGAATCAATAAGTTGGAACAACTTCGTAAGTCTTTTTTTTTTTTTTATATAAAAAAAAAAAAAGCCCTTTCAAGTAATTTTACAATGTAAAGGGGAAATTTTCTTAAAATTGTAAAATTCTTTGAATCAAAAGTCTATCATGCGTGAATCAAGCGTTTGTATGATTCTTTGATAGAAAGAAAAGAAATCATAAACAAAATAAGGGGCTTGTTGCTGCCCTTTTAAAAAAAAACGATTTAAGATCACCGAAGTCATGTCTAAACCCAAAGATTCAAAGTAAAGATAAAGAATCCTGAAACAAGGAAATCCAGTTTCAATTGTTTGAACAACTAGATCAGAATGAAGAATCAAAATTGATTCTAAAAAATGAGACAAACAAAAAAAGGGTTAGAGACTGCTCAATAAAAATAGTACTTAAGGATTCTCTGTTGAGATATTTGAGAGTTATTTAACTTGAGTTATGAGAGTACGAATGTTACGAACGCTTTTTCTGAAAAAAAATATTTAGGGTTTCAATACTGGCTAATTATTTTCATGTTTTTATTAATCTATTTAATATTTGAATTTTATACAGAGAGTTAACTTCTACTAATTCCATTTTTTTCTCGAGCCGTACGAGGCTAAAGCCTCTTATACGTTTCTAGGGGGGGGGTATTATTCATATACATCTATCCCAATGAGCCGTTTATCGAATCGTTGCAATTGATGTTCGATCCCGAAGAGAAGGAAGAGATCTTCGGAAGGTGGGTTTTTATGATCCGATAACCAATCAAACTTATTTAAATCTTCCTGCTATTCTCGAATTCCTTAAAAAGGGCGCTCAACCAACAAGAACAGTTCATGATATTTTAAAGAAGGCGGGGATTTTTACGTAATTAAGTCTTAATAAAACGAAATTGAATTAATGAAATATAAAAAAGAGGATGTGAAAGACTCATATATAGCTTGGTATCAAATTTTATCTACTCTTTTCTTTCCTCCTCTTTCGTTTCCATCATATTTATTTTGATTTTTTAGAATTTCAATTTATTATTAGTATTCTTCCTAAGGTACGAAAACTCAAAAATACCCTGCTAACAACTACCATTTTTTATAATCATAAACAAATTTATGAAAATAATTTTGGATCTATAGAAATTCGAATTTTTGTATAAATACAAAATTTTATTGTATAGAAAATAATACTGTATATTAATATATTAATTCTGAGATCAAATTAATATATATATAATAATATATATATTATTATTATATGAATAATGAATTAATTATTCATAAAAAATGAAAGGCCATAAAAAACGGGTCTAAAAAAGTATAAAAAGATTTGAGATTACCTTACTCGGCTTAGTTTTCATTCATTGTATGAACTAACAAACCGCGGGGTTAAACTTTTTTATTTCTTTTTTCTATTCTTTTCGCTATATTCAAAATTCACAATCATATTGACAACAGTGTATCGACCAAATATAATTCTCTCATAGAGAAATAGATCTATTTATCCCTGACGCGCACATGACTGGATTTTGCTTTTTTTCTTTATTCTGGTTGTATCTACATATTTGCAGTACTTTCTTTTTTTTTTTTGGGGGGGGGTTGCTAACTCAACGGTAGAGTACTCGGCTTTTAAGTGCGACTAGCATCTTTTACACATTTGTATGAAGAAAAGGATTCGTCCAGATCCGCGGTAGAGTTTGTAAGACCACGACTGATCCTGAAAGGAATGAATGGAAAAAATAGCATGTCGTATCAAGGGAGAATTCAAATAACATTTTTTTTTTATTTTCTGATCGGTACAACCTTGTTTTCGGTGTCGAAAAAAAAAAAAAAGAATTCCAATTTGGGTCGAGTGAATAAATATAAATGGATGGATAAAAAACCAGTTTTCCTGATTCCAGGAAAAAAAAAGAAACGAGCTTCCATTCGTAATTTGAAAAATTACCCGATCTAATTAAATGTTAAAAATAGATTAGTGCCTAATACGGGTATGGGAAGGAATTTTTTTCTTGCGTGTTATTATCAATTTTTTCATGAGTCCTAATTATTTTTTCCCTAGTCCGTTTGGGTTAGGTTGGAGATGGATGTGTAAAAGAAGCAGTATATTGATAAAAAAAATATATATATTTCCAAAATCAAAAGAGCGATTAGGTTAAAAAAATAAAGGATTTCTAATCATATTGTTTTGTTATTCTATAATATAAAATATAACGAACAGAAACCTATTAAAGATAGAGAATCCGGTTAGCAGTCTACCTGTTTATGAGGTATCTATTGCTTTCGTAATCTAATACCTTATTTTGACTTTATCGCACTATGTGTCATTTCAGAACTCAAGAAAATAAAGGCTTTACTTTTAGTTCAAATCGAATTTCAATCCAAATGGAGAAATTTCAAGGATATTTAGAGTTCGATGGGGCTCGGCAACAGAGTTTTCTATATCCACTTTTTTTTCGGGAGTATATTTATGTACTTGCTTATGATCATGGTTTAAATAGATTAAATAGAAATCGCTCTATTTTCTTGGAAAATCCGGATTATGACAAAAAATATAGTTCACTAATTGTGAAACGCTTAATTTTGCGAATGTACGAACAGAATCGTTTGATTATTCCCACAAAGGATTTGAACAAAATGGGGCATACCAATCTTTTCTATTATCAAATGATATCTGTTTTATTTTCAGTTATTGGAGAAATTCCATTTTCCCTAAGATTGGGATCCTCTTTCGAAGGAAAACCATTAAAAAAATCTGATAATTTACAATCAATTCATTCAATATTTCCCTTTTTAGAAGACAAATTCTCACATTTTAATTATGTGTTAGATGTACTAATACCTTACCCCATCCATCTAGAAATCTTGGTTCAAACCCTACGTTACCGGGTAAAAGATGCCTCTTCTTTGCATTTTTTTCGGTTCTGTCTATACGAGTATTGCAATTGGAAGAATTTTGATATTAAAAAAAAATCAATTTTGAATCCAAGATTTTTATTATTCTTATATAATTCTCATGTATGTGAATACGAATCCATCTTTTTTTTTCTACGCAAGCAGTCTTCTCATTTACGATCGACATCTTATGAAGTCTTTTTTGAGCGAATTTTATTCTATGGAAAAATACAACATTTTTTAAGAGTCTTTGTTAATAATTTTCCGGCAATCTTAGGGTTACTCAAGGATCCTTTCCTACATTATGTTAGATATCACGGAAAATGCATTCTGGCAACAAAGGATACGCCGCTTCTGATGAATAAATGGAAATATTATTTTGTTAATTTATGGCAATGTTATTTTTCCGTATGGTTTCAATCGCAAAAGGTAAATATAAATCAATTATCTAAAGATAATTTAGAATTTCTGGGTTATCTGTCAAGTTTGCGATTAAATCCTTTAGTGGTACGTAGTCAACTGCTAGAAAACTCATTTCTAATAGATAATGTTAGAATCAAATTGGATAGTAAAATTCCAATTTCTTCTATTATTGGGTCGTTGGCTAAAGATAAATTTTGTAATGTATTAGGGCATCCCATTAGTAAAGCGACCTGGACGGATTCATCAGATTCTGATATTCTCAACCGATTTGTGCGTATATGCAGAAATATTTCTCATTTTTACAGCGGATCTTCAAAAAAAAAGAATTTGTATCGAATAAAATATATACTTCGTCTTTGTTGTGTTAAAACTTTGGCTCGTAAACACAAAAGTACTGT